CTTCGATATCTCGTTTTTAGTTCCTATCTGTGGAGTCTTTGTAAATCTATACGGTTCCAGTTCTTCCATTTCTTTGTTCCGAACCATTCCATTCTTTCAATTCTTCGCTCTTTCTCTTCTATATGCATGCTTGACTTCATTTGTTTATTCATTCAATCCACAGTCACAGATAAAACGGAAGGGCTTGCATTGGAATCCTTATAAATTCAGTGGGATGGGAAATAATATATATGGATAGCCCATATATAACTAGTGAATATCTAATATCACATATACATTGTTTCTTTAATAACGTAAACCATCCGTACCTTCTATTGAACCGGATTCTAGAATCATTCTTCGAAACATATACAGGGATTGGCTTAGAGCCCTTACATATACCCAGCTCGACCCCCCTTACTTTTTTTTAATTCTCTAATATCATACATTTTTTTTTTTTGCTCCTATTCTAGATCGTATATACCGGTATGAGTTGGGATAAGCTTTTTTTTAAGACCATTTCGGAAGCTAGTCAATGATGACCCTCCATGGATTCACCTATATAAGCTGCGGCTAAAGTTGCAAAAATAAGAGCCTGAATCCCGCTTGTGAATAATCCAAGGAACATGACAGGTATAGGAACCACCGAAGGTACTAAAGAAACAAGAACAACAACTACTAATTCATCCGCTAATATATTCCCGAAAAGTCGAAAACTAAGTGATAAGGGTTTTGTGAAATCTTCTAGGATGTTAATTGGTAAAAGTATTGGAGTTGGTTGAATGTATTTACCGAAATAACCCAATCCTTTTTTGGTAAGACCCGCATAGAAATATGCCACTGACGTAGGTAAAGCTAAAGCAACAGTAGTATTTATATCATTCGTGGGTGCAGCTAACTCTCCATGCGGTAACTGTATGATTTTCCGGGGTAAAAGGGCACCTGACCAGTTAGAAACAAAAATAAATAGGAACATAGTTCCAATAAAGGGAACCCAAGGACCATATTCTTCTCCAATCTGAGTTTTGCTCAAGTCTCGAATGAATTCGAGGACATATTCGAAGAAATTCTGACCGTCGGTTGGAATGGTTTGTGGATTCCGAACAGCTATAGTGGCTGAACCTAATAAGATAGCAATTACAACCCAAGAAGTGATAAGTACTTGGGCATGGACTTGGAAACCCCCTATTTGCCAATAAAAATGTTGGCCTACTTCCACATCGGATATATCGTATAAAACTTTTAGTGAGTTGATGGAACAGGGTAAAACATTCATATTGCCCTCTGACATAAATAGAACTTAAAAAGGAATTATTTTGATTCAGCCATCTCGTATCTCTTTCTCAACTCGTCTACTTTGAATCAATCGTATATTTCGGATCCCAAGTGATCACATAATATCCCCAGTGATTTTGATCTCTTTTTTGAGACTCAGGGATAGTAACCGATTCAATCAATTTATGGAGTTTCCAAAGTCATTGACTTATCCTATTATTAATCAACAATTTCTTATATAGCTAGAACCGCCCTCACAAATTGCGGATACTAATTTGTTAAGAATCAATCGGATTGAAGCTATAGCGTCATCGTTCGCTGGAATCGGAATATTTGCGAGATCCGGGTCACAATTTGTATCGATTAAACAAATTGTTGGAATCCCCAAAGTGAGACATTCTCGAAGAGCCGTATATTCTTCTTGCTGATCAACGATGATTACAATATCGGGTAACCCCGTCATATATTTGATCCCGCCCAGATAGGTTTGCAAGTGAGATAATTGCCTCTTCAACATTGCTACATCTCTTTTCGGGAGACAGTTGAGTTTCCCCGTATTTTGTTCCGATCTCAAGTTCCTGAACCTATGAAGTCTCATTTCTGTAGTGGACCAATTCGTTAACATACCACCGAGCCATTTTTTATTAACATAATGACACCGAGCCCTTATTGCAGCTGATGCTACTAAATTGGCTGCTTTATTTTTGGTACCAACTATTAAGAAGTGTTTTCCTATACTTGCTGCATCAAAAACTAAATCGCAGGCTTCTGACAAAAAACGAGCAGTTCGAGTAAGATTTGTAATATGAATACCTTTACGCTTTGAAGAGATGTAAGGTGCCATTCTAGGATTCCATTTCCTAGTACCATGGCCAAAATGAACTCCTGCTTTCATCATCTCTTCAAAATTCATGTTCCAATATCTTCTTGTCATTTCTCCCCACATTTTCTCTCTTTTTTTTTTATTTAAGAGGTACCTGAAATAAATAATTGTTCCGACGGAACCTTCTACCGGAGATTGACCGTTAATACTCAGTCCAAGTCATTAATTCCTTTCTATTCGTTATTATCTTTATTACCAAATCAAATGACCAGGACCCTATAGTTAAAAGAAAAGAATGAATCTGTCATTAAATCCCGTAAATGATCGTTCTGATGTATCAGGGAAATTATTTGGGATGCAAGAACCAAATAATTCTCTGTGGTGGAACAAAAGATCTCTCATTTCCTCCTCGAATAGATTCTT